TAATTGAAACTTAACGCGCGTATATACCTAATCTATGATTTCCGTCTTCTCTAATGTTGTTATTAATTGAAACTTAACGCGCGTATATACCTAATCTATGATTTCCGTCTTCTCTCTTCTTTTATTGCCTTCCTATCCTGTCGTCAATTGACAGTATGACGTAGGGCGCAATATAATTTAAGTGGTCAAATCATATTTTGGTAAAGCACCTTGAATCCACTGGAGAGTAAAGGATCTTGGATCCAACGCAGAACCCTTTGTGAATAAGAGAGATAAAGACGAAAAAGACCAACGAAATAAAGTTTCAAGATTGTAATTTAATGGTAAAGTTTGATTACCATTAACCTCCAGAATAGTTAACGAGTTTTTCGGTTTGATTAATCTCCTATTCATTTCCTAAAGGTGGCTCTCGGCTTGAGTTACATTAAGTTAAGGCAGCCTTAGACATTAATTATAATTACCTATCGTATTTGTCTTATTACCTATTGTATTTCTAGCGCTTTTTTATTTCCTAAAGGTGGCCGGGACCTATTATTTCTAGTTGATTTATGAATCAAGGTAGCCATAGGCCCCTATGGTCCAGTGGTTACGACCTCTCTCTTTCACGGAGAAAACGAGGGTTCAAGTCCCTCTAGGGGTGTACCAAGACTATAGGAGTGTGATTTTCTATCAAGTGATCCATATTTGTCAAGTCCTTCTAATAGTCTACTCGGTGGGACTTTGTATTTTATATCAAGTGAGATGTATTTGTCAAATCTGCCTGGGAAACGAAAGGAAGTTGATTATCGAACGTCTAAAATGAATTAGGCGTTGGGTCGATGCCCGAGTGGTTAATGGGGACGGACTGTAAATTCGTTGACAATATGTCTACGCTGGTTCAAATCCAGCTCGGCCCAACAATTTGTCAATCTACTATCAGATGGTAGAACCCTCTTGTTCTTAAGAAATACCTGATACGAGAGAATCAAAAAGAATCCAAAATTCATGCTATATTTTTTACGATTTCCCTGGGATTGTAGTTCAATAGGCAAGAGCACCGCCCTGTCAAGGCGGACGTTGCGGGTTCGAGCCCCGTCAGTCCCGACGGATCCAATAAGTACATAAACTCGCCTCTCCATTTTCTGTGAAAGAAGGGACAGAGAGCATTATTGAATTCCGAAGGGGTTTCCTTTATTCAGGATTCTGTCGAAGAAAGAATAAACCCTAAACTAAAATGAAAATAACTAAAATAGTGAAGAGAAGATTCCATATTTTCTCCCGCGACTCATCTTTCTCATACTTCTTTGTCTTTCAAAGAAATTTAGATCATGAAAATTTAGAACCTAATTCCTCTCTTTTCTTTTTCCACTTCGCTTGTATTGTTTCTTGGGATTTTGTAGTTCGGGCGGGTGGTTAGATGATACTTCGTTTGATGGTTCTATAAGGAAGACCTAAGGTAGGTTCTAGAAAAGAAGGATAAATAAGGAATTGTTTATTGGTCCGGCAATCCAAGATTGGATTCGGTATGGATAAAAGATGTTCCTATGTTATACTATTCAATATATTCAATTCTCGACGACGAATTAATTTAATAGCTCAGATATTGTTATTCATGATATTGATCTGATTGAAGATCATCGATAGGTAATGCATTCATTGAATGGACAAGTGAAAAATTTATTGAAAAATTGATCATCTCGATGGGATTAAATCCCGAGTTATTGTGAAATAAAAAAAAACTATGAGATTATGGAAGTAAATATTCTTGCATTTATTGCTACTGCACTGTTCATTTTAGTTCCTACTGCTTTTCTACTTATAATTTACGTAAAAACAGTCAGTCAAAATGATTAATTACTTTAAATGAAACTTGACTTCTTAATTCTTATCAATAGTTGAAGAAATCAAATGAAAAGTATTCTATTTTTGCGTCTTAAATGAAAACAAAGGGGCTATAATCGGCGGTATTCTATGAGATCCGAGAGTATGGTAAGTAAGAAAATTCTTTCTTACTTACCATACTAGTGTTATAGTAGTGTATAAAATTGTTTCTAATAAAGTTGGTATACTATATTAGCTTCTATCTTCAATATATTTTATATTTAGTTATTAATCCATATATAGAATTGACGTAGGACCCAATTCTATTTATTTGATACATCTATTTATTCTGATGAATCTTAAATAATTGTTTTATGGAATTTGGAAATGAAGATGTTTTTCTTTTAAAATGATTTCAATTCGAATAAAAAATGCGTTGCAGAACGATCTATAAAACAATTGATACCGTTTCATTCCTCAACTAAATTAGGAGTGCTTCTAAAGTCCACTTCTTCCCCATACTACGAGTGAAAGGGAAAATGTAAAGACTACCATTAAAGCAGCCCAAGCGAGACTTATTATATCCATGTGAATTATGTCCCTTATCTCTATGATAGAATTATTCCATTATTGCTCACTAATAATAGTAGAATTAATGGTCTAGAGTCAAAAAGGGATTCTGGCCGAACACTATTGATGAACCAATCAAATAAATCCATTTCAAAAATTCCTATACGATTTATGATTTCTAATCGGGAAAGACTAAACACAAGTAAAATAAACAATCACACTACAATGGAACATTTAGTAATAAAAAAAAGAGGGCCCATTCCTTTTTTTCTTGCCTTTAAAAGTCAAAATAGATCAATTGCTATCTATTACAAACTTTTTCCTATTTGATCTAATCCGTACCCTTTCCCGATTGGCTCTCTGAAGGAGTTGGTAGATAGTATATTATACTTTTGACGAGGGGTTTCAAAAAAAAAATAATTTTTTTTCTATAATATAAAAAAGTAAATTATCAATCTCAATCTAATAAAATAATCAATCTCAATCTAATAGTGATTAAATGCCTGAACACTCAGAGATTCTCGCGAGTCTATATATGTATATTACAGTATAGAAAGAACTTCCCCCAACTAGTAGTTGAATTATCTGCCGGCTATCCAATCAAGACCGAATTAGTAGACATTACATTAGTAGTAGAAAGGAATCGGGAAGTCTTGCTTCAACCATTCTAATCTTTTTTTTCTTTTCATTTTGGATTCAAAGATTTCCAATCTTTTACAAAATCCCCAGAACGGATGTTTAGAATCAACCAAGTATTAACAGTCCCCTTATTCTGTTTTGCTGGGTAAAATTTGGTTGAATTATATCAGCAGAACAGAATAAGAGATTTCGATTCGTTTGTTGATGAGGCGGCACCCAGATTTGAACTGGGGAAAAAGGATTTGCAGTCCCCCGCCTTACCACTCGGCCATGCCGCCAAAACGATATACAATAGGAGAAAAATGTCCCTTTTTGGGTTGGATTACTAAATTTTCGTTTATTGTACTTGCATCCCTTTTTTAATCCTTTTTATAAAATTAGAAAAATTATAAAAGAAATCCCCTTTCCCCTTTTGATTGTATTTGATCTACCCCTTCGATTGATTGTATAGTATCTCAAAACACACAATGCCAAAAAGCTTCTCCTCGCTTTTATATTGAAAAAATGTATATTTTCACTCAAAAAAACCAAAATTGATCACAAATGGGAACCATTAACTATTCGTTGACTGATAATTCGTGAATGCTTCTTGGATTTGAATATAAAATTTTGTTTGCTTAATGACATAAGAAAATACAAATCGATGCATACTTAATTGATTCTTTTGAATCAAAAATCCTTCTCAATTTCCATTATAACAAAAATGATAAGTATATGTAAACCCCAGAACGGAAATTATTACACAGATATTAAATTGGCTGTTTAGAATATGTTGCCTATAAAAAAAAAAAAAGGGAATTCTTTGGAACAAAAAAGGCCCGGCTGGATATTGGCCGGGCCAGGCCAAAAGGCCACTTCGAACAAAATAAAAGAAAGAAGGTCTTCTTTATTTATCTTTCTATTTGGATCTTTCGAGCATCTAAATGGAATTGCTAATTATATAATAACGATAAAGAATGTGAAAGAAATACTTTCTTTAATCCTTACTTGATGTGTAATGTAACATAGTAATTATCTTTTTCAATTGGGAGAGATGGCTGAGTGGACGAAAGCGGCGGATTGCTAATCCGTTGTACGATTTATTCGTACCGAGGGTTCGAATCCCTCTCTTTCCGTTGATGACTTTATATTTTTTTCTTTCCAATTTAGCAAACCCCTGTTTCTTTTTTTTTCCTAGTTAAACGTATGGAATAGCTAAAATATTGCTAAAATATTAAAAAATATTAAGAAAATTGTAAAATCAAGCAAGAAAAACGAAATTTTTATTTTATTCTTCACGTCCAGGATTACGTCCTGGATCATTGGATAGGAATCCAAAGATGAATAGAGAAACAAAGAATATTACTACTGTATAAACGAAAAGTTTGAGAGTAAGCATTACACAACCTCCAAGATCATTTTTTGAAAAAAAAAACGAGAAAAGATAATAGATCCTCCATTTTTATATAACATATCCTATTTTGACACCAAGAAATGAATTATATTTGACACCAAGAAATGAATTATAGAAAAGAATGTTCAGAAATTCAAATGAAGTTGAAATAGTTAATAAGAGTCTTTGATTACCACAAATCACTTTCATACCCACAATTAGATATTGTAAGCGACCTTAAGCTAATCTAATAAGGTATTTCGCAGGAAAAAGGATTCAAATGGGGGAATGGGGGGGCGAGCCGTATTTCTCGCGGCTATCCGATAATTTCAATGTTTGAATTGAAGGTTCATACTAGCAGACTTATTTGATCTTATCAATTGTTATCATTTTTTTCGAATCAATCATGAATTTTATAGGCTACTATTAAAGATCTTATCGAAAACTTACAGCAGCTTGCCAAACAAAGGCTAAAAGGAAAAAGAACAGGGGTATGACTGGCATAACATCTACGATTGGATTCAAAAAAGCATAGGCTTCGGGCAATTTGGCGAAGAAAAGACTAAGACTACTCGGATAAAGGGCAGAATTAAGACAGATCAAACTAAAGATATTAAGCATAACAGACATTTTTTTTCGTCGAGATAATTGCATTTTGATTGAGTTATTGATATAAGGAAAAATGAAGAAAGTAAGGTAGACAAAAAAATCCTTCTTTTTCCGCTCAATCAAAAATCCTCCAATTCTCAAAGGAGAATAGAAGAAATCATACTTTCATACAATATCTTAATTGAATTATATGTAATGATCAATAAATTCAGTTGAATTATAGATATACACATGTCAAAATCTTATCAACGAATCTATCATAAATTCTATAAATCTACAATCAATTTTATAAAAATAAATTCTATAAAGAAGAAAGATTTTCTATAGATAGTTGGACTGGAATTGACGAACACTTAATACCAATATTATTCTTTATTAGTATTAGTGTCCAATACAAATAGAAATGGGGCGTAGCCAAGCGGTAAGGCAACGGGTTTTGGTCCCGCTATTCGGAGGTTCGAATCCTTCCGTCCCAGAGCATATCCCTTGTATCCGAATACTTCTTTTTTGTTCAATAAGGTTCTGTTTCAAGGTCTAATATTGGATAGAAAATGATTCCTATTTTTTTTTTTTTAATGATTCTTTTCGGAAGCATATCTGAATTTTTCACAAACTGAACTAAATCGAGTTCAAATGACATGCAAAAGTAACTAAACCCTTTTGTAATCCAGATAAAGATAAGATGGGACATAGATCTGTAGAAAGATTACTTAACCTCAGGTTAAACAAAATATGAAAATACATATAAAAGAGGAAGTGCTTAGCCTATAGGTATGTATTGTTATCCTATTTCAGTGACAAAAAGTGTTTCTCTTTTTGTGAAAAAAAATTGGCATCCCTAAAATATTAAATTTGAAATATTTAACAATGATCTTTCTTTTTATTATTCGATCTATTTAGATTATTTGCTTTACATCATTGACAATTCCATTGGAATCCATTCGAAAATAAACAGAAAATTATTTTTATTATGATAATTGATAATAAATGGGGTCTTTACTGTAAAACTTGACTCAAATAATGATGTACAAGTAATAAACTTTTTCAAGTATCAAGATTTGTAATGATTCCCTCTGGATTGAATCTTTGTAAAGTTTTGGGAAGTTGGAATGGGTCAGTCTGTCTTATTGAGTCACTTGAAGAGTCAAATAGAATTTCTTTTTTCGTGTGATTTCTGTTAGTTATGTTATTTCTATATTTAGATTTCTTAATATTTCTGTTAGATATTTTTTTGAGATAGATATTTATAAAAAAATGTTCCATTCATACAAAAAAGCTCGGGTCTTGCTAATATTTCTTCAGAAAAATTTTTATTATCTATGTAGATGTAGATAATAAAAATATAAATCACTATGTTTCTGTACCGATCGAACCAATGACTATTCATGATTCCATAATGGAATCAATTCCATACTGGTTCCAAATTAGAGGAATGTTATGGTAAAACTTCGTTTAAAACGATGTGGTAGAAAGCAACGTGCGACTTGAAGGACACGATCCGGTGTGGATTCTTACATCCACCATTTTATATAGGAATGAAGGTGCTCTTGGCTCGACGTCGCTTTTCTGTTCTACTAGAACCCTTCTTTTTTTATTGGGTTGTAATGTAAAATGTAAATAGTTCGTGATGGAGCTCGAGTAGAAAGTATTGATTAATTTCTCAGGGGCAACGATCTAGGGTTAATACCAATCAATAAATTGGAACAACTTCGTAAGTATATCTTCGATATAGAAATTGAAAGGGTCCGATTCGAGCAAATTTTCAATTCAAAAAAATTTGTTGGAACGGCTAAAACTTTTTCGATCCGCAGTGTATCGCGCACGAATCAACCATCGGTATGATTCTTTGATAGAAAGAAATCACAAAAGGGGTATGTTGCTACCATTTTGAAAGGATTAAGAAGCACCGAAGTAATGTCTAAACCCAATGATTTAAAACCAAGATGAAGGATCCTAGAACAAGGAAACACCACTTCAATAGTCTCACGGATCCAAATAAAGAATCCAAATCGATTTTAAACGAGACGAAAAAAGGAGGGGTTAAAGACCACTCAAAAAAATCTGAATTGATTTAAGATATTTGAGAATTTTTGAACTTGAGTTATGAGTACAAATGATTTTTTTTTTCAGGAAGGAAGCTAAATAAAAATGACTATGAGTTAAATTATAGACTAATTTATTTTACGGATTCCTTTCCTATTTATTCTAATTTTATCCAGAAACAAAACTTCAAATCATTTTTCTCGAGCCGTACGAGGATAAAACTTCCTATACGGTTCTAGGGGGGGGGGAGTTCTTTTTCATCTACCTCTATCCCGATGAGCCGTCTATCGAATCGTTGCAATTGATGTTCGATCCCGAAGAGAAGGAAGAGATCTTCGGAAAGTGGGTTTTTATGATCCTATCAAGAATCAAACTTATTTAAACGTTCCTGCTATTCTCTATTTCCTTGAAAAAGGCGCTCAGCCTACAGGAACTGTTCAGGATATTTTAAAAAAGGCAGAGGTTTT